GAAATATTTGAATATCAATCTCATCGATATCATCGATCTCATAAGTATCATACCAAATCCCATCAATCGAATCACTTTTTCGAGAAATACGAGACATCTAAGTCATACAAGTAAAGAGATCTATTCAGTGATAAGAAAAAGAAAAAAGGTGAACGGGGACTGGATTGATGATAAAATAGAATCCTGGGTTGCAAACAGTGATTCGATTGATGATGAAAGAAGAGAATTCTTCGTTCAGTTCTCCACCTTAAGGACAGAAAAAGGGATTGATCAAATTTTATTGAGTCTGACTTATAGTGATCATTTATCAAAGAATGACTCTGGTTATCAAATGATTGAACAACCGGGAGCAATTTACTTACGATACTTAGTTGACATTCATAAAAAGTATCTAATGAATTATGAGTTCAATACATCCTCTTTAGCAGAAAGACGGATATTCCTTGCTCATTATCAGACAATGACTTATTCACAAACTTCGTGTGGGGCTAATAGTTTTCATTTCCCATCTCATGGAAAACCCTTTTCGCTCCGCTTAGCCTTATCCCTCTCTAGGGGTATTTTAGTGATAGGTTCTATAGGAACTGGACGATCTTATTTGGTCAAATACCTAGCAAAAAACTCCTATCTTCCTTTCATTACGGTATTTCTGAACAAGGTCCTGGATAACAAGTCTAAAGGTTTTGATGATATCGATATCGATATTGATGAGATTGACGATATTGGTGCTTGTTACGATATTGGTGTTAGTTACGATATTGATGCTAGTGACGATATTGATGCTAGTGACGATATCCTTGATATGGAGCTGGAACTGCTAATTAGCGTGAATGCGGTAACTATGGATATGCTGCCTGAAGAGGAAGACCAACTTTATATCACCCTTCAATTCGAATTAGCAAAAGCAATGTCTCCTTGCATAATATGGATTCCAAACATTCATGATCTGGATGTGAATGAGTCGAATTACTTCTCCCTAGGTCTATTAGTGAACCTTCTCTCCAGGGATTATGAAACTAGAAATATTCTTGTTATTGCTTCGACTCATATTCCCCAAAAAGTGGATCCCGCTCTAATAGCTCCGAATAAATTAAATACGTGCATTAAGATACGAAGGCTTCTTATTCCACAACAACGAAAGCACTTTTTCACTCTTTCATATACTAGGGGATTTCACTTGGAAAAGAAAATGTTCCATACTAATGGATTCGGGTCCATAACCATGGGTTCCAATGCACGAGATCTTGTAGCACTTACCAATGAGGCCCTATCGATTAGTATTACACAGAAGAAATCAATTATAGATACTAATACAATTAGATCCGCTCTTCATAGACAAATTTGGGATTTGCGATCCCAGGTAAGATCGGTCCAGGAGCATGGGATCCTTTTCTATCAGATAGGAAGGGCTGTAGCACAAAATGTACTTTTAAGTAATTGCCCCATAGATCCTATATCTATCTATATGAAAAAGAAATCATGTAACGAAGTGGATTATTATTTGTACAATTGGTACTTCGAACTTGGAACGAGCATGAAGAAATTAACGATACTTCTTTATCTTTTGAGTTGTTCTGCCGGATCGGTCACTCAAGATCTTTGGTCTCTACCCGGACCCGATGAAAAAAATGAGATCGCTCCTTATGGACTCGTTGAGAATGATTCTGGTCTAGTTCGTGGCCTATTAGAAGTAGAAGGCGCTCTGGTGGGATCCTCACGGACATGCAGTCAGTTTGATAAGGATCGAGTGACATTGCTTCTTCGACCCGAACCAAGGAATCCCTTAGATATGATGCAAAATGGATCTTGTTCTATCCTTGATCAGAGATTTCTCTATGAAAAAGACGAATCGGAGTTTGAAGAGGGGGAAGGAGAAGGAGCCCTCGACCCGCAACAGATAGAGGAGGATTTATTCAATCACATAGTTTGGGCTCCTAGAATATGGCGCCCTTGGGGCTTTCTATTTGATTGTATCGAAAGGCCCAATGAATTGGGATTTCCCTATTGGTCCAGGTCATTTCGGGGCAAGCGGATCATTTATGATGAAGAGGATGAGCTTCAAGAGAATGATTCGGAGTTCTTGCAGAGTGGAACCGTGCAGTACCAGACACGAGATAGATCTTCCAAAGAACAAGGCCTTTTTCGAATAAGCCAATTCATTTGGGACCCTGCAGATCCACTCTTTTTCCTATTCAAAGCTCAGCCCTTTGTCTCTGTGTTTTCACATCGAGAATTATTTGCAGATGAAGAGATGTCAAAGGGGCTTTTTACTCCCCCAAAAATTCCTACTAGATCTCTATCATCTCTATATAAACGCTGGCTTAGCAAGAAGACGCAAGAAAAGCACTTCGAATTGTTGATTAATCGCCAGAGATGGCTTAGAACCAATAGTTCATTATCTAATGGATCTTTCCGTTCTAATACTCTATCCGAGAGTTATCAGTATTTATCAAATCTGTTCCTATCTAACGGAACACTATTGGATCAAATGACAAAGGCA